TTTATGTTTTCTCACGTTTTCGATAAAACCTTCTCGTAAAAGTATTTTAACAATATTTTCAGTGATATTAGTATATGCTATTCGAACCACCCTTTTTCTATCCATATCAGCATTTCGTATAGAAGTTATTATGTCAGCAATAATATCCCTACCCATGGTGAATTAAATTTCTTGGTGCTCCCCAATTTTGATATAATCAACATGTTTTTTTACTTATTTGTTTATGAATTTTAATTTAAATTAAAATTAAAGGCATATGCGTGAGACACAATCTACTAAAAATTCTTAATCTCTTTCTTTCAAATACTTTACTATAACCAATGGTATTATCTTATTTTAGAAGACCTTACAATACCTCCGGAGCTAATGAAACTATTTTAGTAAAATTTAACTGTCTCAATTCCCGGGCAATTGCACCAAAAATTCGAGTTCCTTTGGGGTTTCCTTCTTGGTCAATGACAACCGCAGCATTGTCATCATATCGTATTATCATACCGTTATCACGTTTGAGTTCTTTACAAGTACGTACAATTACAGCTCTAACCACCTCTGATCTTGCTAGGGGCATATTTGGCACTGCGTCTTTGATCACAGCAACAATAACGTCACCGATATGAGCATATCGACGATTGCTAGCTCCTATGATTCGAATACACATCAATTCTCGAGCCCCGCTGTTATCCGCTACATTCAAAAGGGTCTGGGGTTGAATCATATCATTTTTTTAGAATCTATTCTTTCAATGCAAAGCAAAGAGTGAAGAAAAAAAAAAAAAAGAAATATTGTTTGTCCAAAGAAAGAAACCGGTACCTGTTATTGTTTTTTTATCCCCAAGACCTTTTTCTTTTGATTATTTTTATCCCGAAATAATGAATTGAGTTCGTATAGGCATTTTGGACGATGCTATTGAAATCGCCCTTCTGGCTATATTTTCTGTTACTCCACCCATTTCATAAAGTATTCGACCTGGTTTAACAACAGCTACCCAATATTCAGGGGATCCTTTCCCCGAACCCATACGTGTTTCTGCGGGTCTTACTGTAACCGGTTTGTCTGGAAATATACGTACCCATATTTTTCCACCGCGGCGTGCATTTCGTGTCATTGCTCGTCGACCTGCTTCTATTTGTCTAGACGTGATCCAAGCAGGTTCAAGTGCCTGAAGAGCATATTTACCGAAAGAAATATGATTACCTCGATAAGATATTCCCTTCATTCTTCCTCTATGTTGTTTACGGAATCTGGTTCTTTTGGGGTTATAGTTGATGGTTGGTTCTGAATTCCATCTCTACTACAGAACTGGACATGAAAGTTTCTTCTCATCCAGCTCCTCACGAATAATAAAATTTTCAAAACGTCTATTACTCATTTGTATATCTTGCTTTTTTAGCTAACCAAGCATATTAATATTTCTATTTTATATTTTTAAATTGATATTTTTAAATATCATATTCTTTTTTTATGTTCTAACGAATATTTGTTTTGTTTTTCTTTTTATCCTATTGGATTGAGCAAAAATTATCAATCCAAGAATAGAAAGTTTTCACGGGCGAATATTGACTCTTTTCGTCGCTATTTTAGTTGTAGGGTTAACTCATGACTTTTATTTTTCCAATAGATGAAGGAATTAGTCTCTGGTTTGTTTCGCCATCCCGATCAATGAGTCTGTTTTCAATAGATTTGGATTCACAGGTTCCATCGTTCCCATCGCTTCTTACTTAATGGTTAGGTCTTATTTCTACAACGGAGCTCATAATGAAATTTTTTATTGAGCCAATTTTCTTAGTCTTTATTGGCTCGAAGCTCTTATTTTTTTTGTTCTATGAACGGATTCGTTTTCTTTTTTATGAATCCATATTGATTGATGCTTTATTACATTGCTTTTTTATGAGATGACTCATAAACCTTACATATTGGATGGAATTTTCTATCGTTGTTTTTGTTTTTTCTCCCCTTCTTTCACCCTTCCGTTTATCCACATATTTCTTCTTCGCTTCACAATTTATAATCAGATTCATTTTTCTTTTGTTTATGCAAAAAAGATTTCAGTTGCTACAGTGATATGACCAATATATCATATCTTGACTGGTTTTTTGGATCCAGATAATGTGAAGTGATGAGTTGGTTATTAGTTCTATAGTTATTTGTTTATACAAAAAAAAGGCTGGTCTTTTTTTTTTATTTAATCCTATAACCCTAAAAAACCAACGAGTCGCACACTAAGCATAGCTATTATTTCAATAGGGATTTTTATTCAATCTTATAGAATTAGAATTGTTTATTTTGGTTTTTTTTGATTGAACATAAAAAAGGAACGAATTTTTATTTTTTTGTTCCATTAATGGATCGAAGGGAAAAACAAGTAAAGTTTTATTATTCCCCGTCTATAAATATCCAAATTTTAATCCCTAAAACTCCATATATAGTTCGAACTGTATAAGAACAATAATCTATTTTAGCTCGAATGGTTTGGAGGGGAACCCTGCCTTCTCTGATCCAT